TTTCTACGTACTAGTCGACATCTTCCACAAATTTTACGAGCGCAGGGCCTTATTTTCATATTTTGCGTTCCTTAATTTTGAATATACAGACTTTTTTTTGAAGAAAAAGAGTTTTTTTTTTATTTTTCAATCTTGATTGAATTGTATCCCCATAAAAAAAAAGAAATATTGAAGTTAAAAAATTACCTAATCTTTCGGATTTTTGTTCTGGAGTCTCTAAATTAGACACCATTAGAATTCTAATGAGGCTTTTGACTCTATTTCGGGGTGATATAAAACAAAACTATGTTAGGTCTTTCTTGAAACATAACCTAAAACAGGATCTTCATTATCGAAAGGAACCCGTAACATACCCTTGGAAAGTGATTCAGTAAGTAAACCTTTGTGAATTTCTTTTTGTTCTTTATATTCTCTATCCTTCGATTCTATAATATAGAATAAAAAATAAGGATATTCTATATAAAACTATTTGATTTTGAAGTATCCACTAATTTAATGTAGCAGCAATGCTATTCAAACCTTTGACTTGTTCTTTTTTTTACAAAACAAAATCCAAATGGATATAATTTGGATATCAGAAGGATTACCATATGTAACACAAGATTTCTCCGCCGATTCTTTTTAGTCGAGCCTCTCGATCTGTCATTATACCCTGCGAAGTAGAAAGAATTACAATTCCTATCCCGCCTAAAATTCTAGGAATTTGTTGATAGTTAGAATAGATTCGTAGACCAGGTCGACTAATTTGTTTTAATTTTAGACTAGTTCTATATTGTTTTTTTTTAGTTTTTCTATGTCGTCTATGTCGTAAGGTTAAAACCAAGAAATTCTTGTTGCCTTCCTGATGTTTCCTCACATTTTCAATAAAACCTTCTCGTAAAAGGATTTGCAAAAGGTTTTTAGTGATATTAGTAGATACTATTCGAACGATTCCTTTTCCGCTCATGTCAGCATTTCGTATAGAGGTTATTATATCAGCAATTGTGTCTTTACTCATGATAAACTAAAATTTTTGTTGTTTTTGAGTTTTGATATAATCAACATAGTCTTTTTCCTTTTGTTTTTTTTATGAATTCATTATTTTATTATTAAGGTATATACGTGAAACATAATCTACTAATTAATTTGATTAATCGGTTGAATTCAAATACTATAATTAAATAGTATAACTATAGAATATTTTCTATCTCATCTTATAATGCTTTTCTAACGCTTTATCTTATAATACTTCAGGTGCTAATGAAACTATTTTCGTGAAATTGACCTGCCTCAATTCCCCGGCAATCGGGCCAAAAATTCGAGTTCCCTTTGGATTTCCCTTTTGATCAATGACAACTGCAGCATTATCATCATATCGTATGATAATGCCGCTGCGGCGTTTGAGTTGTTTACGAGTACGTACAATTACAGCTCTGATCACTTCGGATTTTTCTAGAGGGGAACTGGGTGCTACTTCCTTGATCACAGCAATAATAACGTTGCCAATATGACCGTATCCGCGATTACCAGCCCCTATGATTCGAATACACATTAATTTTCGGGCTCCGCAGTTATCTGCTACATTCAAATAGGTCTGAGATTGGATCATATCATTTTTTGAATCTGTTATTTTGATGCAAAAGGAAAAAAAGAAATATTGTTTGTCCAAAAATAAAAAAAGAAACTTACAATTTTTTTTTCATTCCAAAGTCCCTTTTTTCTTCGGTTCGATATTCCTATTTTGAAATAATGAATTGAGTTTTTATAGGCATTTTGGATGCTGCTATTGAGATAGCTTTTCTGGCTATTTTTTCTGCTACTCCGCCCATTTCATAAAGTATTTTACCTGGTTTAACGACAGCTACCCAATATTCGGGAGATCCTTTCCCCGACCCCATACGTGTTTCTGTCGATCTTATCGTAACTGGTTTGTCGGGAAACATACGTATCCATACTTTTCCACCGCGGCGTATATTTCGTGTCATTGCCCGACGCCCTGCTTCTATTTGTCTAGACGTAATCCAAGCGGGTTCAAGCGCCTGAAGAGCATATCTACCGAAAGAAATACGATTACCTCGATAAGACATTCCTTTCATTCTCCCTCTATGTTGTTTACGGAATCTGGTTCTTTTGGGGTTATAGTTGATGATTCTTTCACAATTCCATCTCTATTACAGAACTGGACATGAGAGTTTCTTCTCATCCAGCTCCTTGCGAATGAAATAATTAGAAAAATATACATATAGTTGATGAGTAATAGACTGAATCATTAGATTCTTTGAGATTTCATCTAATCTATTTATTCGAAATTTATATCTATTGTTTTATATAGAACTATGTATTCTATGTCAATTCTAGATTGATAGATAATTTGAAATTCGAATTTGTAGATAATTATTTTCTATAATTTTTATATAATAGACTTTTTTTTATAATCTTCTAATGAATCTATATTTATATTTATTATGATATTTATTATGATTATGATATCAGATCACTTAAAATTTATATCAATCTAATAACCTTCGCGGGCGAATATTTACTCTTTTAAAATTTCCTTTATTTCTAGGGTTATCCCCAAACCTCTCAAAAAAAAAAAAGGATTGTTTCTTGGTTCGTTTCGCCATCCTTCCCATTAAAAAATTATTAAGATTTATTTTCAATAGAATCTTATGTCTTTACAGGTTCCGTCGTTCCCATCGCTTCTCGGTTAATGGTTAGGTCTTAATTCTACAATGAAGCCTCCAATGCAATTTTTTCTTGAACCAATTTTATCAGTCTTTATTGGCTCGAGGCTCTTAATTTTTTGTTTTATGAGTAGGATTTTAACTATCAATAAATAGCTATTGGTGCTTTATTACATTAGTTTTTACGAGATGACTCGTAGACCTTACATATTAGAATCATATATCATTAATTTTTTTTTCTTTCTCTCATCCTATCATTTATCTGTATAATTTTTTATTTTGCTTTACAATTCATAATCAAATTTTTTTTTTTTTCTTTTATTTATGTAATGTAAAAAAGATTTCAATTCCTACAATGCAATGGGCAATATATCATATCTTGACTGCTTTTTTGAATCCAGATAATGTGAAGCGATGAGTTGGTTATTAATTCTACTATATTTATATTTATTCATTCATAGTATAGATCAGTCTATTTTTTTTAGATTGACCTTTAAAATCAAAAAAAAACCAACGGGTCACACACTAAGCATAGCAAGTACGTTAAATAATCAATCGAATTTTTGATTTTATTTAACCTTATAGAATAGAATTTTCGAATTATTCTTTTTTTGATTGGCCAGAAGAAGAATGAAAGAATTTCTCATTTTTTGTTCTATCAAAGGGTATAATGTAAAGATTAAGTCAAGTAAAGGTTGACTATTCGTCGTCTACAAATATCCAAATTTTGATGCCTAATACCCCATAAATAGTTCGAACCGTATAGGAGCAATAATCAATTTTAGCTCGAAGGGTTTGTAAAGGAACCCTACCTGCTCTAATCCATTCGACGCGTGCAATGTCTTTTCCCCCAAGGCGCCCCGCAATTTGTACTTGAATTCCTTTTGTATGGGCCTGCTTGGCTAATTCAATAGACTTTTTCATTGCTTTGCGAAATGAAACTCGATTCTTTAATTGTTCGGCTATGAATTCTGCAAGAATATTAGGATCCTTGTAAGGATTTAGAATTCTTGTAATATGAATGTTCAGTTTTCGATTTATAGGATTAAGTTCTTTTTGTACAATCATCTGTAATTCTTTGATTCCATTTGTCCGCAATTCTTTGATTACATTAATCTTTAATTCTTCGCTTCTTTTAGATTCCCTTTCCATTAATAATTTTTGGAATCCCAGATATATTCTAACGTGAATCACATCAATTCCTTTTTGAATCTCTATACGTGAAATCCCTGCAACACTAGAAGGAATTTTGCTATTCTTTTGTACATAATTTTGGATAGAGTTTCTTATTTTTTTATCTTCTTGTAGACCCTGAGAATAATTTTTTGGTTGTTCAAACCAAAGAGAATGATGATTTTGAGTTGTACCAAGTCGGAAACCGAGTGGATTTATTTTTTGTGCCATAATCCCCCATTACTATAATATATATCATGTCATATTTGTGGACTTTTTTTTACTTATTCAAGAAAGTTTGAAGCATATCTTATATTCTTCATTTAAGGATATAAAGATATATATTTCAATACGATATTTAGATGACGAGTTCCTCTTTTTTTTGGTCCCCTTCTTAATATCCTTAATATCCGTAATTATTATAATTACGTTCCATATTCTCTTTCTTAGAAACATCCAAACCAAATCTATCACCCGATTTTTTAGTAAATTTAGGATTCCCCTTGCAATTAGTATTAAAGGGGAATACCTAATCAAATCTAGCACCCGATTTTTTAGTAAATTTAGGATTCCCCTTGCAATTAGTATTAAAGGGGAATACCTAATAAAATCTAGCACCCGATTTAGTAGTAAATTTAGGATTCCCCTTGCAATTAGTATTAAAGGGGAATACCTAATAAAATCTAGCACCCGATTTTTTAGGAAATTTAGGATTCCCTTTGCAATTATTGGGGAATACCTAATCAAATTAACGACGAGCTTTCTTATCATTTTTTGTATGCTCCCTGAAAGAAAGAGTAGGTGCAAATTCTCCCAATTTATGACCCACCATATAATCTGTTATATAAATAGGTATTTTTTCTTTTCCATTATGGATAGCGATAGTGTGGCCAATCATTGTAGGTATGATGGTGGATGCCCGGGACCACGTTACTATTATTTGTTTTTCCGCCTTTGTGTTAAGTTTCTTGATTTTTCTTAATAAATGATTTGCTACAAAAGGATTTTTTTTTAGCGAACGTGTCACAGTGAATTTCTCCTATTTTTTTTTTATTTGATTTTCTTTTTCTTTTTAGAAGAAAGAAATTCGACTTTCTCTCCTATTTACTACGGCGACGAAGAATCAAATTATCACTATATTTCTTCCTTTTTCTACTTCTT